TTAATGCCCGAAAGTTGGATAGGGTGGCCTTTACGTAAGGATTATATTGCCCCCAATTTTTATGAAATACAAGACGCTCATTGAATGATAAGAAACAAAATTACAACTTCGAATATTCAAGGAATATTTGTACATTCTCTTCTAGCTCAAACAGAGGAATTGAGGTTTCATTCGTATTCTTATGGATAGGCTAGCTAATAAATAAAAAGAAATAAAAGACAAGACATCATTGAGATTCTCGATTTTTGAGGAGACTTTTTTATTGTATTTCGGACGAGCCGAGACAATAGAATGAACAACAAGGGTTCTGTACCGTGAACTTTGTATCGCGCACATCACTTAGATGAACTCTAGAGAGTCGCATAGAAGGGAATGAAGAAATGGAATATGAAAGAGAATACAAAGAAATAAATGAAAGGGAATCGAATTCTATTTTATTTGTACTGTAGCTGAGATGAGTCTTGGTTATTTCTAGCCTTGAACTCCTCTAGACCAGACTTTTGGTTGGGCCTTTCAACCAATTTACAACCAATTTAATATTTTAATAAAAGAAACATCTTTTATTAAAATATGATAAAATATGTATGAAGTATTAACATTCTTTTTGAATGTGAGGAGCCACAGTGTGAACAAATAAAAAAGAAGAGGAAAGATAAGCAAATTTTTTCTTTTACTACATTATAATAGACACATTAGAATATACTCTTTGCTCATTTAAAAAAGATAAAATAAATACAAAATAGAAAAAATAAATAAATAAAAAGAGGGTTTACTCCCAGATACTTAGCTAGATAAGTATGTGTCGATCCATATCAATTAATTTGTAGAGTAGATACTCATACAAATGAATCATATGCCAGGAACCAGATTTGAACTGGTGACACGAGGATTTTCAGTCCTCTGCTCTACCAACTGAGCTATCCCGACCATTACCGACGCATTATCCTCATAATACTAGATGACTTGGGTCTATGTCAATTTAAAATGAAAACAAAAAAAAACGAAAAAGTATTAAATGAAAAGTCTCGAACGGAAATTTCTTGGATCTTTAAAAGGAAGACTTTGTAAATTTCCATATGAGTAATCATATGGATTATGAATCATTCAAATAGGTATTCCTTGCTCAAGAGATTTGTACGTATATCATATATATATATCACAATATATCACAAGACTTGTGATGTGATAAGAGAACAAAATTCTGCTAGGATACGCTTGTAAAATGGCAAAGAATAGGATGAACGAGAAACATAAGGAACTTTGAACCCCTAACAAAAAAAAAGGTAGGATAAAATAAATAGATAGCAAACGGACTTTTTGGGGTTGGGGATAGAGGGACTTGAACCCTCACGATTTTTAAAGTCGACGGATTTTCCTCTTACTATAAATTTCATTGTTGTCGGTATTGATATTGACATGTAGAACGGGACTCTATCTTTATTCTCGTCCGATTAATCAGTTTTTCAAAAGATTTATCAGACTATGGAGTGAATGATTTGATTAATGAATATTCTATTCGATTCTTTCTTCAACTTGGAATCGATTCACAACAATTCTTTTTTTTTCATATAAATAGATTTTGCATATAAAAAAATACGGGTTCGGGTCGTCTTTTTTGAGATAGTTTTTCGTTAGTATACCTATTTTTTTTTTATATTTTATATAGGTATATCTTGCATCCTTTCTGGAATTTCGATATAAGGATTCCTTTACCAACAGTCAACCCCATTTGTTAGAATAGCTTCCATTGAGTCTCTGCACCTATCCTTTCCTTTTTTTATTATTATTATTCTCGCTTGCTGAACTTTTGTTTATGTTTATTTTCGTAAAATAATAGGATTTGGCTCAGGATTGCCCATTTTTCATTCCAGGGTTTCTCTGAATTTGAAAGTTATCACTTAGTAGGTTTCCATACCAAGGCTCAATCCAATTAAGTCCGTAGCGTCTACCAATTTCGCCATATCCCCCCTGTGTCTTGAGATTAGGATCTCATTAGGATGCCCCCCCTTCTCCCTCCTTTCCCCTTTCTTTCATTTCTTTCATTTGTTTATTTTCTTTCTTTTTATGCGATTTAGTAGATATAGATAGTGATTCTTATATCGAAGGGTCTTTCCCTATTTTTTTTTATTTCTTTTCTTGTTTGTTTATCTTCTTTCGTCTCTATTGGAGACCCATATTTATTTTTATTTGGTCCAATCAGAAAATATTTTATCATTTCTGTATTCGCAATTCAATATGGATGGGTATTCCATAACATATATATGCCACTCTTACTCTCAGTTTTCTCAGGCGATTTGGTGGAATACTCGAACGGTCGATTCTTTTTTCGTCTTAGCTAAAGAAAATATAATTATTATATTCTTAATTATTATATTCTATCAGCATTAGATTGAATATTGAATATTATATTGAATATTAGATTGAATATTAGATCGAATCTACCATTATTTTTATTATAATAAATATGTTATATTGTTATATTAAGTATGGCATTCAAAAT